TTCATGAATCAAAAAAAGAAAGAATTTATCATTTTGAAAAATGTTCTTTGTACAATCACAAAAAGAATCCTTTTTCTTCTTCTCTTACGTTAAGTAAATGAATTTGAACTGGAGAGAACCCGGTGAATCACTACAATATTGGATTCGCCGGATTCTCTCCAGTTTACACAAAGTTTTTTCTGATATGCGTTGTACACTTTTTTTTCTATTCCTATTCGTAAGAACTCCTTTGTGAACTCAATTAGATGTTAATGTAAATGAACCATAACTATGTAGTCCTATTCCTAATAGATTCACCCCAAAATAGCATATCCAAATTATAAGAAATCCAATAGACGCCACAATTGCTGAATTTGTACCCTTCCATTTTTTATTTGTTCTAGTATGTAAATAAATCGCGAATACGATCCAAGTAATAAAAGCCCAAGTTTCTTTTGGATCCCAACTCCAATAGGATCCCCATGCTTCGTTAGCCCATACTGCTCCAGAAAGAATTCCTATGGTTAAAAAGATAAATCCTAGACTAATAACCCGATAACTCCAATAATCCAATTGTTGAATCAATTGTAACCTGTAATAATTCTTTGTAGAAAAAAAAGAAGTATTTTGTAAAACATTACTTCGCTCATTCATGTATTCGATTTCACCAAAGAAAAATGACTTATTTAAATTTAAATAATGATTACGAATATTACTCATAGAAAAAAACTTTCTCTTTTTTCTAACTGTAATCACTAGAAGTGATACTGATAATAATGATCCACATAAAAGGGCCGCATAGCCTAATATCATCATACTTACGTGCATTATTAACCACTCGGATTGAAGGGCGGGTACTAATATTGTGGATTCATGTATTTCAGTTAAAAGACCTGAAGTAGCAAAGCCCTGGGTAAAAATAGCACTTGGGCCAATTATTGTGCTTAGAATATTTTGATTTTTTTTGAAATACGGAACTATATGAATAAGGGAAAGACTCCATGAAAGGAAGATTAACGATTCATATAAATCACTTAGTGGAAAATGTCCCGAATAAACCCAACGAGTAACTAATAATCCTGTTATACAGAAAAAAGTAATTATCATGCCCTTTTCGGATGAATTATATAGTTTTACGATTTTATCGACTAAAAAGGTTATCAAATGAATTGTAATTACAATTGAAATGATCGAAAAAGAAATATGAGTTAATATATGCTCTAAGGTTGAAAATATCATAAAAATTTTTATAAAGAGGAGTCCCCTAATTATACAAAGAGAAATCGGCAATTGAATTAATTATAGGATCTATTTACTTTTTTTAGGAGATAGATTTAGGAGATAGATATGCCGCCACTCGGACTCGAACCGAGATGCTCTAGCACTGCTTCCTAAGAGCAGCGTGTCTACCAATTTCACCATAGCGGCTTGTCTTGAACTTATAATAGCCTATGAATAAGCAATCGTCTAGATTTTAGAATTTAATTGGGTGCAATATTTTTTAGGAAAGATTCAAATTCATGAATAAAAATTGTTTCAAATAGGTATTTGAAGGTTCATTTTCCTCGGTTAGGGTCTTAGTTTTATTGTGTATTTTATACTCTCCTCGACTTGAACTCTTTTAAAACTATATAGCCCTACTCTGAAGTAAGGGATAGAACCCCCACTTACAAATTTTTTTTAATGAACTTTTTTTGATTTATTTGATTTCAAAAATCGAAACCAAAAAATCCATTTCATCAATGAACAAAAAAGCAGAACCTAGTTTGGATCATTCAAAATTTTCACATATTTATCCAAAATAGCTTCGCGAAGTGTTTTTGAGTGGATTGATGGTGAGAGATATATGGGGTCCTATATAGAAATTCAGAGAAAATCCAAAAGGAAGAAAGTTGCACAAAGGGGTTTAGAATTTTACTCAATTAGTTTCAATGATTTTAGTAACGAAAGATTTTCTATCTGCCCTGTTATAGAGAAAAAGTGGATTAAAAAATACTTATATTCTTGTACCAAATATGTCGGTGGGCAAAATAATACTCCCTGCCTTGGAAATCATAAAATATACGAAAAAGAAATGGAGTATCTTGTGTTTTTTTGCCAACAAAAAAAGAATACTTTTTTGTTGGCAAATTTATGTACGGAAAACATAAAAATTCTTATTTTACATATTCTAAGAGTGGAATTAATTCCATTCCTATTGATTAACTCAACAGGGAATGGAAATCGGGAATTTTATTTTCGAAATGAAATGACTCGGTTTTTAAGTCAAGCGGGTTCGGATTATTCCAACGTCTTATGTTTTATTACTTATTTTATTTGTTTGTTGCACAAAAAAACTTTTGGAATTCCCAGTGGAAAGAGATTTCCCTAAGGAAAACGCTTTTAACGCTGCCCAATACCCCTTTCTTTTCCAAAAATTTTTACGAATACGCTTTTTTGATGCAGAAGTACGTTTTTTTGGAACTGCCATTTAAATAAAAATTAAGAGATTACTCATTGGTATAGCTGGATGTGAAAGACA